TTGAATATTTCGAATAAATCCCGAAATTCGAAACTACCGGTTATCCAATAAAAACCTAAAATTCCTAGTAATAAACCAAAATCCCCTACACGATTAGTTACAAAAGCTTTTTGGCAAGCATTTGCGGCAAGAGGTCGTGTGAACCAGAATCCTATTAATAGATAGGAACACATCCCAACTAATTCCCAAAAAATATAAATTTGTATCAAATTCGAACTAGTAACTAATCCCAACATGGAAGTACTGAAAAAACTCATATAAGCAAAAAATCTCAAATATGCTTGATCATGCGCCATATAATTATCACTATAAATAAGTACCATAATTCCAACAGTAGTGATTAATATTGACATAATAGAAGTAAGTGGATCGATCAAATAGCCGAATTCTAAAGAAAAATCGTTATTAATGATCCAAGACGCTACATACTGATAAGTAGAATTGCTATTTATTTGCTGAATAGACAGATTGATTGAAAAAATCATGACTATACTTAAGAGTAAAACACTCTGAAAAGACCACATACGACGAAATTTTTTTGTTGCCGTCGGAAAAAGAAGAAGTCCCACCCCTATTAATATAGGAACTGGAAGAGGGATGAAAGGTATGATCCACCCGTATTGATATGTCTGTTGCATAAAAAGGTTTTTTGAATTCTTAATTTCCTAATTAATTGTTTCCGATTCACCGGATCTTGCCTCTTTGAAAGGAGTCAATAAAAGTCAAGATATGAACTAAGTTAAACTAACTTAAATAGAATATTAGAATTGTTTCTTCTTACTTTCCTTAGTACTTTTTTTTTTCTTTTTTATGAGTTTGTTCTAAATCCTGCAAATATTCAAATCAAGAAGTTACAATTGGTCAAATGGTATGAAACAGAATAATTCCTAATTTTTTTTCGAATTTTTGAATTCAACGTACCCCTTTCGCCAAGTTTGACCAGTTAATAAACAAGGAAATAAAAATAGAAGGGTGGATTCCCTTTTTATTATTAAAATAAGTTTAGGCTGAACTAATTTGATTTCTATGTCACAGTAGATTTTATAGATATACACTTTAATGAAAAAGAATATCAAATAAAGATACTAATCAATAAAAACTATTTTACGGATATTCATTCTATGAAATAGAAAAAAGTTAAAAAAAAAAATGACATATCTTTCCCCTATCTAGATTTCTTTTTTCTGAAGAAACTATTCATTCGAAAATAAATAGAATGAATAGTAAGGAAGGGTTTGTTTTGAACGAGAAATGTCTTTCACATCCAACTAAAATAATAAGCCATCGCTTTAAATTAAAATAAAATGGCAGTTCCAAAAAAGCGTATTTCTACATCAAAAAGGCGTATTCGTAAAAATCTTTGGAAAAGGAAGGGGTATTGGACAGCGTTAAAAGCTTTCTCGTTAGGGAAATCCCTTTCTACCGGTAATTCAAAAAGTTTTTTTGTGCAGCAAACAAATAAATAATAAATAAGTAACAAAAAATATGAATCCACTCAAAAAATTAACCATTTAATATTTTATATAAAAATTTTTAATTTCCATTATCTATTGACTCGAGCTAATCAATATGAAATGGGTTCCATTTCACTCTTTTATTTTTGATTTTAAAACTTAAGAATTCTTTACTGAATTCGAAAAATAAATAGTAATATTTTGATGTTGACAAAAAAGAAAGATTTTGTTAACAAACAACTAAACACAAGATAAAAACAAAAAGGTTTCACTTTTATAGATTTTTTCATTTACACGATGGGGAGGCTTGTTTTCCCCATCCACCTATTTATTACAATAATAAGAATAACAATTTTTTATTTTGATTTTATCTCCGATTCTGTTTTTGAAATCCTTTGGGACAATTTTCTTACTATTTATTTCTATTTCTATGAATTAATATATGGATTCTCCATATATCTCTTGTTATCAACCTAATCAAGACCTTAGTGAGAATAATCTCTATGAATTTTCATTTCTAAAATTAAATTAAATAAATGAGAAATAGTTCATTAAAAAAGAAAACAAAAAATTTTGTTGAGTTGTATCTCTTGCTTGACTCTGGGATAACTTGAAAGTTCCAAGAATTCAAAATTCTGGCAGAGCATAAAATTCACGAAGTTCACTAAGACTCTAAACTACAATAACGAACCTTCAAATCTCTATTTAAACGAAGTTTTATTGAGTAATTTGAAACTTTTCTGAAAAATAAAAAAAAAAAAAAATATTACATTAAATTGTCTTCTTCAATCTCGAAGATTGTTTATTCTCTATTCATAGGCTATTATAATATAAGTTCAAGACAAGCCGCTATGGTGAAATTGGTAGACACGCTGCTCTTAGGAAGCAGTGCTAGAGCATCTCGGTTCGAGTCCGAGTGGCGGCATGTCATCTTCTAAAAAAGAGAAATAGATCCTATAATGAATTCAACTCCCGATGAGACTCTTCTTTTTTAAGATTTTTTATGATATTTTCAACCTTAGAACATATATTAACTCATATTTCCT